TATTAGTAATATTAAAGCAATTTTTTCTGAATTATCATACGTGTCACAAGCATATGTATTTTACAAATTATCACAAATTCAAGTTAGTAACTCGTTAAAATCTGTTATTCAACAATATCAAGGAATCCCCCCTTTTCTTAAGCCTAAAATAAAGGATTTTTTTGAAACACGAGGAAGGGTTCATTCAAAATTAACAGATAAGAAACTTTCGAATTATGAAACGAATCAATGGAAAAACTGGTTAAGAGGACATTATCAATACCATTTATCTCAGACCAGATGGTCTAGATTAATACCAGAAAAATGGAGAAATACAATTCATCCGCGTCGTATAGCTAAAAAGGAAAATTTAAGAAAATGGCGTTCATATGAAAAAGACCAATTAATTGATTCCAAAAAACAATTTGAAGTACATTCATTATCTAATCAAAAAGATAATTTTCTAAAATACTATATATATGATCTTTTATCATATAAATTTCTTAATTATGAAAATAAAACGGAATGCTTTTTTTATAGACCTCTCTTTCAAGGAAATAAGAACCAAGAAATTTCTTATAACACGCCTAAAGAAACCTTTTTTGATATACTGAGGAACATCCCCATTAAAAATGATCTAGGAAGGGTCGATATTCTATATATGGCAAACCCAACCGATAGAAAATTTTTTGATTGGAAAATTTTCCATTTTTATCTTAGGCAAAAAGTTGATATTGAGGCCTGGATCAGAATCGATACCAATAGGAATAAAAATACTCAAATAATTTCTAAAAAAGATCTTTTTTATCTTATGATTCCAGAAATCAATCCACCAAATTTCTACAAAAGATTTTTTGATTGGATGGGAATGAATGAAAAAATGCTAAAGCATTCCACATCGAATCTGGAACTTTGGTTCTTCCCAGAATTTGTGTTACTTTATAAGACATATAAAATGAAACCTTGGTTTATACCAAGCAAATTACTTCTTTTAAATTTAAATAATAAAAAAATAAAGGAAAAAGGAAGTTTTTTGATAGCATTGAATAAAAAGCATCGAAATCAAGAAGAAAAAGAACCCACAAATCGAGAAGATCGGAGATCCGTTCTATCACAACAAAAAAATATGGAAGAAAATTATGCAATATCAGACGAGAAAAAGAAAAAAGAATACAAAAGAAACACGGAAGCAGGACTAGATTTCTTCCTGAAACGTTATTTGCTTTTTCAATTGAGATGGGATGAGACTTTGAATCAAAGAATGATCAATAATATCAGGGTATATTGTCTCCTGCTTAAACTGATCGATCCAAAAAAAATTACTATATCCTCGATTCAAAAGAAACAAATACATTTGGATATAATGCTGATTCAGAAGAATTTAACTCTTTCAGAATTGATGAAGAAGGGAGTATTGATTTTAGAACCCATTCGTCTGTCTGGAAAAACAGATGGACAATTTATTATGTATCAAACCATAGGTATTTCGTTGGTTCATAAGAGTAAGTACCAAACGAATCAAAAATACCAAGAGCAGGGATATCTTTCTAACAATCATTTTGATGAAACTATTTCACCACGTCAGAGAATAGCCGGAAATAGAGACAAAAATGATTTTGATTTACTTGTTCCTGAAAATATTTTATCATTTAGATGTCGTAGAAAATTGAGAATTCTAATTTGTTTCAATTCAAAGAATAGAAATTATAGAGATAGAAATCCCGTATTTTGGAACAGAAAGAACGTAAAAAATCGCAGCCAAGCTTTACATGCCAATAACCATCTTGATAGAGAGAAAAATCAATTAATGAAATTAAAGCTCTTTCTTTGGCCTAATTATCGATTCGAAGATTTAGCTTGTATGAATCGTTATTGGTTTGATACCAATAATGGCAGTCGTTTCAATATGTTAAGGATACATCTGTACCCACGATTTAAAATTTGTAGATAATACACTCTTTCTATATATCCTATACCCTATAATTATATACCCTATCCTATATAGAGTATAGGAAAACAAACAAATACACAGATCACATATCTTGTCTCACATTTCATTCTAGTATCCAATATGAAATGAATAATTTCTCAATTAGATCTCGAAATGAATCAACAAAATCTTCTTCGTTTTAGGTTTAAATTCTTCGATGCAAAAATGTACCAATCTTTTTCTATTCCTATCTAATCAATCCAATTTCAAATTGGATTGATTGATTTGAATTCATAAAATTAGGATTTCATAAAGAAATTTTGCTTAGATTATTGTATTCAAATTAATAGCATTATTATTACTATCCATATCTGTAAAAAGGAGGGGATTTTTTTTATGGTAAAAAATTCATTCATTTCGGTTATTTCTCAAAAAGAAAATGAAGAAAACAAAGGGTCTGTTGAATTTCAAGTATTCAGTTTCACTACTAAGATAAGGAGACTTACTTCCCATTTGGAATTGCACAAAAAAGACTTTTCGTCTCAGAGAGGTTTGCGAAAAATTTTGGGCAAACGTCAACGACTGCTGGCCTATTTGTCAAAAAGAAATAGAGGGCGCTATAAAGAATTAATTGGTAAGTTGGATATTCGAGAGATAAAAACTCGTTAATTTGGTGCGTGCTACCGTTTGAGCTTAGTCGTTTTAATTTTGATGAACTTCTTTTTAATTTCAGCAATGCATGGAAGAATGACTCGGGAAAAACTTATGATTGCACCAACTCCAAGAAAAGACCTCATGATAGTCAATATGGGCCCTCACCACCCATCAATGCATGGTGTTCTTCGACTGATCGTTACTCTCGATGGTGAAGATGTTATTGACTGTGAACCAATATTGGGTTATTTACATAGAGGGATGGAGAAAATTGCGGAAAATCGAACAATTATACAATATTTGCCTTATGTGACACGCTGGGATTATTTAGCTACTATGTTCACAGAAGCAATAACTGTAAATGGACCCGAGCAGCTGGGCAATATTCAAGTACCTAAAAGGGCTAGCTATATCAGAGCTATTATGTTGGAGTTGAGTCGTATCGCTTCCCATTTGTTATGGCTTGGCCCTTTTATGGCAGATATTGGGGCACAGACTCCTTTCTTCTATATTTTTCGAGAACGAGAATTAATATATGACCTATTTGAAGCTGCTACCGGTATGCGCATGATGCATAATTATTTTCGTATCGGAGGAGTCGCTGCTGATCTACCTCATGGCTGGATAGATAAATGTTTGGATTTTTGTGATTATTTTTTAAGCGGGGTTGCTGAATATCAAAAGCTTATTACGCGGAATCCTATTTTTTTAGAACGAGTTGAAGGCGTAGGCATTATTGGCGGAGAAGAAGCACTAAATTGGGGTTTATCGGGGCCAATGCTACGAGCTTCCGGAATAGAATGGGATCTTCGTAAAGTTGATCGTTATGAGTGTTACGACGAATTTGATTGGGAGATTCAATGGCAAAAAGAAGGAGATTCATTAGCTCGGTATTTAGTACGAATCAGTGAAATGACAGAATCTATAAAAATTATCCAACAGGCTCTGGAAGGAATTCCAGGGGGTCCCTTTGAGAATTTAGAAAGCCGCCGCTTTGATAGAATAAAAGACCCTGAATGGAATGATTTTGAATATCGATTTATTAGTAAAAAACCTTCTCCAACTTTTGAATTGTCCAAACAAGAACTTTATGTAAGAGTCGAAGCACCAAAAGGAGAATTGGGAATTTTTCTGATAGGAGATCGGAGCGTTTTTCCTTGGAGATGGAAAGTCCGACCGCCGGGTTTTATAAACTTGCAAATTCTTCCACAGCTAGTTAAAAGAATGAAATTGGCTGATATTATGACGATACTAGGCAGCATAGATATCATTATGGGAGAAGTTGATCGGTGAAATGATAATTGATACAACAGAAATACAAGCCCTCAATTCTTTTTTCAGATTGGAATCCTTAAAAAAAGCCTACGAGATCATATGGATGCTTGCCCCTATTTTCATTCTTGTATTAGGAATTACACTAGGTGTACTAGTAATTGTTTGGTTAGAAAGAGAAATATCTGCAGGGATACAACAACGTATTGGGCCCGAATACGCGGGGCCTTTAGGAATTCTTCAAGCTTTAGCAGATGGTACAAAACTACTTTTCAAAGAGAATCTTCTTCCATCTAGAGGAGATACTCGCTTATTCAGTCTCGGACCATCCATAGCAGTCATATCCATTTTACTAAGTTATTCAGTAATTCCTTTTAGCTATCGCTTTATTCTAGCCGATCTTAGTATTGGTGTTTTTTTGTGGATCGCCGTTTCAAGCCTTGCTCCCGTCGGACTGCTTATGTCGGGATATGGATCAAACAATAAATATTCCTTTTTAGGTGGATTAAGGGCTGCTGCTCAATCAATTAGTTATGAAATACCATTAACTCTATGTGTATTATCAATATCTCTACGTGTGATTCGGTAAGACACAAAATTTCCCCTATTTCTTTTCAGAAAGTTCAATGATTTGAATATCTATTTTTTTATTCATCATTGAGTTGATGAATTAAACCAGATAGTTATATGAGTGAAATAAAACGGCTTCCAAATTTGTTGTTAAAGGAATTCAATCTCATTTCCTATGTACAAGAATTAAGTGAAAGTAAACATAAGCAGTCGAGACTGTTTACCCCAAGATTGATTGATTAGTCATCATGGCTTGAAGCGGGTTCAAAAGATCAACCATATAGGGTTTTTATTATACTATTACCATAGATGTATTACCCTACTAATGAGAGATTTCAAAAAAACGAGTGGATGGTTAGGAAGACCAAGATACACAAAGGGTTAGTAATGGAGATTCTGTAAATTATCCAATAGGATATTTTTTTATAGAAAAGCAATTCAAATTGGGGCTTAAAATTGGTAGAAATGATTAAGAAGTACTCCCCACGATTTCGATCCAGAGTATGTTCCTATCCACTGATTAAGTAAATAACTATCAAGAACGAAGAAATCTTTTATTTTGTATTTTTTGGATTTTTCTAAGAAAGGAGAATAG